TTTCCAAAAAATTGGTTGACAGATGGTATTCAAATAAAAATATTATTTCCTTTCTGTTGGCACAAATTGAAACTACGACCCTCTCAGAAAGATCTAATGAAAAAGAAAAAAAAAGATTTTTGTTTTTTAACAATTTTGGGAATGGAAACAGAATTTCCTTTTGGTCAACCCCGAAAACGTCCTTCCCTTTTTAAACCTATTTTAAAGGAATTCAAAAAAAAAATTGTTAAATATAAAAAGAAGTATTTTCAAGTTCTAACCGTTTTTAAAGAAAAAACAAAATTACTATTACTTGGAAAAGTTTCAAAAGAAATCAAAAACAAAAAATGGGTTATCGGAGGTGTTCTTTTTATAAAAAAAATAATAAAAGAATTTTCAAAAGTCAATCCAATTCTATTATTTAGATTAAGAGAAGTATATAAATTAAGCGAAATTAAAGAAGAAAAAGATTCCATGATAAGCAATCATATAATTCACGAATCATTTAATCAAATTGCATCTCCGAGTTCGTCAAATTCTTCATTGACGGAAAAAAAAACGAAGGATTTCGCTGATAGAACAAGTAAAATTCGAAATCAAATAAAAAGAATTTCAAAAGAGAAAAAAAAAGTAACTCCAAGAATAAATAATCTTAGTCCTAACAAAACAAATTATAATGCTAAAAGATTCGAAAAATGGCAAATATTAAAAAGAAGAAATGCTCGATTAATCTATAAATTATCCCCTTTTTTAAAAATTTTCATTGAAAAAATCTACACAGATCTATTTTTATCTATCATTAATATTCCCAGAATAAATACAAAAATTTTTATTAAAGTAACAAAAAAAATTATTGATAAATCGATTTACAATAATAAAAGAAAACAAGAAAGAATTAATAAAAAAAAGAAAACTCCAATTACATTTATTTCGACTATAAAAAAGCCATTTGATAATATTAGTAATATTAAAGAAAATTCACGTATTTTTTATGACTTATCCTACGTGTCACAAGCATATGTATTTTACAAATTATCACAAATTCAAATTAGGAACTCGGTAAGATCTGTTGTTCAATATCAAAGAATCCCCCCTTTTCTTAAGTCTAAAATAAAGAGTTCTTTTGAAAGACAAGGAATGATTCATTCGAAATTAGCAAATAAGAAACTTCTAAGCTATGAAACGAATCAATGGAAAAACTGGTTAAAAGGACATTATCAATACCATTTATCTCAGATCGGATGGTCTAGATTAATACCAGAAAAATGGCGAAATAGAGTTCGCCAGCGTTGTATAGTTAAAAAGGAAAATTTAATCAAACGGCATTCATATGAAAAAGACCAATTGGTTGGTTCCAAAAAAAAATCGGAAGTATATTTAGTATCCAATGAAAAAAGTAATTTTCGAAAATATTATAGATATAATCTTTTATCATATAAATTTATTAATTATGAAAATAAAACGGAATGCTTTTTTTATAGATTTCCCTTTCAAGGAAATAAGAACCAAGAAATTTTTTATACTTATAACAGGCCTAAAAAGGCCCTTTTTGATATATTGAGGAACATCCCTATTCAAAATGATCTAAGACAGGTTGATATTCCATATATGGAAAAAGCGGCCGATAGAAAAAACTTTGATTGGAAATTTTTCAATTTTTATCTTAGACAAAAAGCCGATATTGAGACCTGGATCATTATTGATACCAATAGGAATCAAAATACTCAAATTCCTACTAACAATTCTCAAATAATTTCTAAAAAAAATATTTTTTATCTTATGATTCCAGAAACCAATTCACCAAACCCCCACAAAGGATTTTTTAATTGGATGGGAATGAATGAAAAAATCCTAAAGCGCCCCATATCGAATCTGGGATTTTGGCTCTTCCCAGAATTTGTGTTACTTTATAAGGCATATAAAACGAAACCTTGGTTTATACCAAGCAAATTACTTCTTTTAAATTTATTAAATTTAAATAGTAGTGAAAATAAAAAGATTAATGAAAAAGAAAAGATAAATTTGTTGATAGCCTCGAATAAAAAGCATCGAAATCAAGAAGAAAAAGAACCCATAAGCCAAGGAGATGTTCTCTCACAACAAAAAGATATTGAAGATAATTATGCAAGCTTGGATATGAAAAAGGGAAAAAAGAGAAAACAATACAAAAGCAATACAGAAGCAGAACTAGATTTCTTCCTGAAACGTTATTTGCTTTTTCAATTGAGATGGGGCACAACTTTGAATCAAAGAATGATCAATAATATCAAGGCATATTGTCTTCTGCTTAGACTGATAGATCCAAGAAAAATGACTATATCCTCCATTCAAAAGAGAGAAATCAATTTGGATAGAATGCCAATTCAAAGTAGTTTAACTCTTTCAGAATTTATGAAGAGGGGGGTATTGATTGTAGAACCACTTCGTTTGTCTGGAAAAAAAGATGGACAATTTATTATGTACCAAACCGTAGGTATTTCGTTGCTTCATAAGAGTAAGCATCAAATTAATCAAAAATATCAAGAGCAAAGATATGTTTCTAGGACAAATCTGAATGAAACAAATTCACCACATCAAAGAATAATTGAAAATAGAGACAAAAATCATTTTGATTTACTTGTTCCAGAAAATATTTTCTCGTTTAAACGTCGTAGAAAAGCGAGAATTCTAATTTGTTTCAATTCAAAGAATAAAAATTATACAGATAGAAATCCAGTATTTTGGAATAGAAAGAACATAAAAAACAGCAGCCGAGTTTCACATGACAATAACTATCTTGATAGAGAGAAAAATCAATTAATGAAATTAAAGTTCTTTCTTTGGCCTAATTATCGATTAGAAGATTTAGCTTGTATGAATCGTTATTGGTTTGATACCAATAATAGCAGTCGTTTCAGTATGTTAAGAATACATCTGTATCCGCGATTGAAATTCTGTGAATAATACAATTTATATATATATATCCTAAACCCTATTTTTATATACCCTATATATAATCTATATTAATCTATATCTATATATAATATAGGGTATATGAAAGTAAACAAATATACAGATCACGTACTTTTCTTGTTTCACATCTCATTCTAGTATTCAATATGAAATGAATTATGAATAATATCTCAATTAGTATTCCAAATGAATCAACAGAAACTTCTTAATTTTAGGTGTAAATTCTTCGATGCGAAAATGTACCAATCTTTTTCTATTCCTATCTAAATCTAATTTCAAATTCGCTTGATTGGTTTGAATTCAGAAAAATAGGAGTTATTTCGATTAAATTATTGTATATAGCATATCAAAATTAATGGCATTATTATTACTTATACTTATTACTGATTGGTAAAATCCATATCTGTACAAGGGGAAAGGAGAGTTTTTTATGGTAAAAAATTCAGTAATTTCTATTATTTCTCAAAAAGAAAATAGAGGGTTTGTTGAATTTCAAGTATTCAGTTTCACCACTAAAATAAGGAGACTTACTTCACATTTGGAATTGCACAAAAAAGACTTTTCATCTCAGAAAGGTTTGCGAAAAATTTTGGGAAAACGTCAACGACTACTAGCCTATTTGTTAAAAAGAAATAGAGAACGCTATAAAGAATTAATTGATGAGTTGGATATTCGAGAAATAAAAACTCGTTAATTTGAAGCATGATATCATTTGACGAGCTTAGTCTTGATGAGCTTAGTCGTTTAAATTTTGATGAATTTCTTTTTACTTTCAGCAATGCATGGAAGACTGACTCGGGAAAAACTTATGATTACACCAACTACAAGAAACGACCTCATGATAGTCAATATGGGCCCTCACCACCCATCAATGCACGGTGTTCTTCGACTAATCGTTACTCTCGACGGTGAAGATGTTATTGACTGTGAACCTATATTGGGTTATTTACATAGAGGAATGGAAAAAATTGCAGAAAATCGAACAATTATACAATATTTGCCTTATGTAACACGTTGGGATTATTTAGCTACTATGTTTACAGAAGCAATAACCGTAAATGGACCTGAACAGCTAGGCAATATTCAAGTACCTAAAAGGGCTAGCTATATTAGAGCTATTATGCTGGAGTTAAGTCGTATCGCTTCCCATTTGTTATGGCTTGGCCCTTTTATGGCAGATATTGGGGCACAGACCCCCTTTTTCTATATTTTGCGAGAACGAGAATTGATATATGACCTATTCGAAGCTGCTACCGGTATGCGCATGATGCATAATTATTTTCGTATCGGAGGAGTCGCTGCTGATCTACCTCATGGCTGGATAGATAAATGTTTAGATTTTTGCGATTATTTTTTAACTGGGGTTGCTGAATATCAAAAACTTATTACACGAAATCCTATTTTTTTAGAACGAGTTGAAGCCGTAGGTATTATTAGCGGAGAAGAAGCATTAAATTGGGGTTTATCGGGGCCAATGCTACGAGCTTCCGGAATACAATGGGATCTTCGTAAAGTTGATCGTTATGAGTGTTATGACGAATTTAATTGGGAGATTCAATGGCAAAAAGAAGGAGATTCATTAGCTCGTTATTTAGTACGAATCGGCGAAATGACAGAATCCATAAAAATTATCCAACAGGCCCTGGAAGGAATTCCAGGGGGGCCCTATGAGAATTTAGAAAGCCGGCGCTTTGATAAAATAAAAGACCCTGAATGGAATGATTTTGAATATCGATTTATTAGTAAAAAACCTTCTCCAACTTTTGAATTATCCAAGCAAGAACTTTATGTAAGAGTCGAAGCACCAAAAGGAGAATTGGGAATTTTTCTGATCGGAGATCAGAGTGTTTTTCCTTGGAGATGGAAAATCCGACCGCCGGGGTTTATCAACTTGCAAATTCTTCCGCAGTTAGTTAAAAGAATGAAATTGGCTGATATTATGACGATACTAGGTAGTATAGATATCATTATGGGAGAAGTTGATCGTTGAAATGATAATTGATATAACAGAAATAGAAGTTATCCATTCTTTTTTCAGATTGGAATCCTTAAAAGAAGTTTATGGGCTC